ACCAAAGAGCAGAGTGATCCTGCTCGAGATAGGACCGGGTAAAGGGAAAAAGACAGAAAAGACCATAGAATAGCAATAGGAATCGCTGCTATCCGACAACTTTCTCCGTGGAGCCCTAAAGGTTAACAAAAGATTGTAGAACCCATGGACTTACTATCTAAACGATACGAGACGGGTCAGTCAAGGGCCACCAGAGGCACAAAGCAGGCGAATATCCGTGAGAGCTGAAGATATCAAAGGTATAGGTAAGTAAGGCTTGCACCTCTTTTAATATCAAGGGCAATAAGACGTCGAAGGAAGAATCCGCAATGCTTTGACATTCCTTTTCAAATGAGTTGTGCCCAGCCCAGTTAGTCCACTACTACAGATAGTAACTAGCACAGAAAAACAAGATGGAATCAAATACGGTGTTAATGAATTTACTGAAGTGAACCAAGGAACGTAGTAACTCGACTGGTTGGAGAGGAACTTTGTTATTAGGGTTGAATTTCCAGTCTTCGGGCCTCAACACCGGAGTTCATCCTGAGGCCTAGGTAGGTAGTGACGTCTCTTGCTGGGTCTTCCATAAGGAATGGTCCTGTTAGTCTTAATCCAGCGACTGGCCTTGCTCCGGGCGATATCCGAAGTATGGTTCGCTCGCTAGTTATATGCTTAACACATGCATCTGAGGTCAGAGGTGCCGCTAAGGTGAACGCTCAGCTTCAACTCTGACTATATATTATATATAAGTGCACTGAAGGTTAACTATGTCAATCTACAACTCAATGTGATTGGCTTCGCCCGGGCTCAGTCTCTTTCGGCCGGTATGTAGAATCGTCGGAGCGAGCAGAGCAGCGGAGCGAAGTGGGCTGTGTAATCATTTTCTTTTTTGACTTTTTTTGAATATAATATATAAGGGGTTCTCCTCCAGCTTCGCTGAAGAAGCTAGGTTCCTCCAGGAGCTGAAAACGAGTCCTTCGGAGGGCGAAGAAACTCATTAATTCATTGATGAGGGCCCCTCATTCAAATGTTATGCTTCGTGCTTCCCTCACATTTTGAGTTGATTCTTCCCAATTTCGAGAGTGAGATTGATCCGACCAAGTAGTAGTGCGGAAGCCAGTACATACATGGCTAGTTTCCAGGCAAGCCATCCATATTGGCATAACCTTCTTCTATGCCATCTAGCTTCATAGCCGATAGTTTCCGTTGATCGTTATCTTCATCCATCGGATCAGCTCCTTTTCTTTTCTTATTTTTTCAATGACTGCTTCTCCTATAGAACTTCTTTCTCTAGTCACTAAAGTGCGTTTCACCCTCGTTCTTCTCTCTTCTCCTAGACCCACCCCCTTACTGTCTGTTTAGGCCCCCTGCCAGGTACTCCAGTCTCATTGCGTACCGTCCGTCTGCATCTTCTTGCCCTGTTTTCATAGTTGTTTGCTTTTCTTATATGGATTAGGCTTGGTTAAAAGCGTACCGTCAAGCAAGAAAAGGAACCGTAAACTAGCTTTACCGAGTTGGCTTCTCCCGTTGGTCAAGCAGGCTTCGCTCCTGGCTTTCTGGTCTGTGATAAAAGCAATCTCTCTCCGGTTGGTTCGACTGTTAATGGAAAAATGAATAGATCCTTAGGAAGAAAAAGGCTCTTTTGCTCTTGTGTAGAATCAGTTGTTACAGAAGGAGCGGTTTTCGTTTCGCAATGGAATCAGAATTAGCTACGATCAATGAAAATATCGTAGTATAGTAAGAGCCAACAAAGTAGCTGTAACGTGAACAGCTAAAGCTCCTTACCTTATATGGGCTGCACCGCGCTGAATGATCAAATCCCATTTATTCTGATTTTTTTACATTCCAACTCCCATGCCTTTCCGTTGGTCAACAACCAACCGTCGATTTCCCTTTTCCTTCATTTTGAGAACAAGTCTCTCTTGGGGGGGGAGCAGAGCATGCAAAATCGAGCAATAGATGGATCTTAGAAGAATTCCACTTTGAACGGCACGACTCTTTCGATTTTTGCGCTGGCAATTTTAGTTGTCTCCCCAAAACTTTCAATCGACACACTCGACGCAGATAGCTCCGGTGGCCCCGGCTTCTGCCTCTATCAGGCTTAGGCTGCCCCCACCCCCACAGCCACAGCATGGAGTAGCTGCTCCCGCGCTACAACCAATCCAAATTTTATACGGATCGATATATGATGATGCTAAACCGAGACCGAGATAGAGAAAGAGGGCGAAGAAACTCATTAATTCATTGATGAGGGCAATAGCGCCTCCCTTTGTTGGCTCTTCAAGACAAAAACACTCATAGGAATGGTGCTAATTCCCATGTTCCTTCTAGTCTCGTTTGGTTTCGAAAGCCTCCCTCTCCCTGTCTCTTACTCTTTGAAAGCTGTCATCCTGGATTTATTTTTTAATGGTTTCTTTGTTCTCTTATTTGGATTGAAAGAAAGACAAAACTTCATTTTCTTCGACGAATTTCGGCTATGACCAATGCACCAATAGCTGAATAGGCGTAACAAAGCTACCTG